AATCTACACATTGATTCTTTTTTTTTCGCAATTTTTGTTGAACCGTATGCATCAAAAGGTGCATGTACGGCTCTTAAGGGATACAAATTTTATCCTAATCAACCGACTTTATCGAGAAAGATTACTTTTTTTAGGCCAAGAGGTTGATAGCGAGATTTCGAATCAACTTATTGGTCTTATGGTATATCTCAGTATAGAGAATGATAACAAGGATCTGTATTTGTTTATAAACTCTCCTGGCGGATGGGTAATCCCCGGAGTAGCTATTTATGATACTATGCAATTTGTGCAACCCGATGTGCATACAATATGCATGGGATTAGCCGCTTCAATGGGATCTTTTATCCTGGTCGGCGGAGAGATTACCAAACGTCTAGCATTCCCTCACGCTTGGCGCCAATGAGTTTTTTAAGAACAAAAAAAAAGACTATGCCTTCGCCATATGAAATAGGAATATTAAGTAATAATAGCATGGCACTTCGAATTCGATATGAGAAATTTTTTTTTTTCAAAACATTAGATTATATATCGAAAGAGTAGTATAAAATTAGTATAAAATAAAGGGTATTCTCGATTTTTTCTTATTTATCGGTGACCATTACCATTTCAGCGTCACAAACTTTTTTGTTTTCACAACAGAAAACTTTTAACAATATTTATGTTATTGTTATGAAAGAGTACGAAAAAAAAAAAAAAGAAACTTTGGGATTGCTGAATCACAGACGAGAGAAATATATAAAAAGCAACGGAGCCATCATAGTATTTTTTAACTGCTCCGAAAGGAAGGATGGTAATTGGATCATTTCCCGATCTGAATCGGATAAACCCTATATCTATATTTTTTTCTCTTTCTTCGATGGAAATGGAAGGTAAAGTGAATTCCATTGTATAGCCGTATGCAATGTGCAAAGGATGCCTGTACGGTTGCTCAATTCTATCTTTCTTTTTTTATTATTCTTTATCTCTTCTCCTCACCTCATCATGCGAGATAGAGGAACCATTTGTTATATTATCAGGGTAATGATACATCAACCTGCGAGTTCTTTTTATGAGGCGCAAACGGGAGAATTTATCCTGGAAGCAGAAGAACTACTGAAACTGCGCGAAACCATCACAAGAGTTTATGTACAAAGAACGGGCAAACCCTTATGGGTTGTATCCGAAGATATGGAAAGGGATGTTTTTATGTCAGCAACAGAAGCCCAAGCTCATGGAATTGTTGATCTTGTAGCGATTGAATAAAAAAAAATAGCATTAAGTTGACGAAAATCGCCGATTTGAGATCTTATCTTCTTACTTATTAACGGGTTTACTAATATTCTATTCATCTATTAAATAGAGAAGTAATTCATAATCATCCGGTTAGGATCGATCTAAACCAGCCCATTTATTATGTATACGATTCAACATGCCAACTATTAAACAACTTATTAGAAACACAAGACAGCCAATCAGAAATGTTACGAAATCCCCCGCTCTTGGGGGATGTCCTCAGCGTCGAGGAACATGTACTAGGGTGTATGTGCGACTCGTTCAGATCACCATTGGGAGAAAAAAGGGAAATCCATTTTCCAGTATCAATGATCAGTACTAGTCAATAGTATAAAATGGAAGGAAGAAGGCCATTCACTATCTATATATCGAAAACTAAAAAAAAAGATCTATTCAATTCTCTTCTATTGTATATGAAATTTATGGTTTCCGATGAGAAAACATTCCTCATTGGTAACAAATAGTTATCCATTAAGCGGGGAAATCCTATTTTCAAAGCCGAAATCTTATGCCTATACTCTTGCAAAAACGGACTAAGAGGGTCAGCTACCCAGCCAATCTTCATAATTAAATACCGTTACTGTATAGGTAGATCTCGTTGTGAAAGACCTATTACTAGATAATTCATGGGTAGAGCCAAAGAATTTGAACTGTGCAAGTTGCTAATAGCATTGATTAAATGAAATAAGGGACTCCGGTGTATAGAGAGGACCTCACCGTTTAAGACATAACCATAGAAACGATGGAATCCACTATTTCGTTATTCATTTCTATTTATTACTTTTTTCTGTTTTTTGATACCTAGTATCAATACTCGTTTCGAGGTGAAATGCCTATAAAAAAAGACAAATTGTGGTTGGGAAGGTTATAGTAGCAAAAGCCATTGGAATTTGTATTTTATACATTGGAAGAATCCGTTTTGTTATTAATAAACTAGGAAAAGGGAAAAGAATAACTGAAAGAAAGGAAATCAATTAGTTATTCATGAAAGTTTCATTTATTCAATGACTAGAATTAGACGAGGATATATAGCTCGGAGACGTAGAACAAAAATTCGTTTATTTGCATCAAGCTTTCGGGGGGCTCGTTCAAGACTTACTCGAACAATTAGTCAACAGAAAATAAGATCTTTGGTTTCGTCTCATCGAGATAGAGATAGGAAAAAGAGAGATTTTCGTTGTTTGTGGATCACTCGGATAAATGCAGTAATTCGCGAGAATAGAGTATCCTATAGTTATAGTAGATTAATACACAATCTGTACAAGAGACAGTTGCTTCTTAATCGTAAAATACTTGCACAAATAGCTATATTAAATAGGAATTGTCTTTATATGATTTCTAATGAGATCATAAAATAAAAAAGGAAATTGTAAGGAATTCGTCAGAATATTTTAAATGGAGTTCGCTGGAGAATGAACTCCGGGAAGGTAGAGTAGAAATTAGTATGATAAAGAGAATATGATAAAGTCGCTCAAAATTAAATGAGCGAATATGTCCAATATCCAATAAAAAAAGATTTCTTCTTCTTCCCCAATTTCTTTTCTTACAATTTTTCGAACAAAATATCAATCTGTGTTTGAGTTCGGATTTGAATTTTAATTTGGGTTCAATTGAGGAGTAAAGTAAGTCTACTTTTTTTTATTTATTTAGGGTTCTAAGACCAGTAGCTCCGGAGGTCGACTCGCTTCTTTCAAATTGTTTCTCATTATTAAGAAAAGGTAACAAAGATAAAATACGAGCTTGTTTTATAGCAATAGTAATTAATCGTTGTTGTTTTAAGGTTAATCTATTTACCCGTCTAGATAATATTTTTCCTTGTTCACTAATAAATCGACTAATTAAACTTATGTTTCTATAATCAATTCGATCCCCCGATTGGATCGGGGGCAAACGCCTACGAAAAGATCGCTTGGATTTAAGAAAGAGTCGCTTGGATTTTTCCATGGTTTGTTTATTCCTTATCCCCAAAATCCTATTTCAATCTGATCCAAAAAGATTTTGAATTCAAAATATAGGATTTGATTTGGCTTTTTTTTTTAGTTAGTTAAATTATGTTAACTAGAATATATAGAATAATATGGTATATATAGAATATGTCCTTTTCGTGTTCTTTGTAAGAGTGACACACAGGCACTTGATTCGAGTTATTTCTTTATCTCCCCGTGAATCGTATGTTTGTAACAATAGGGACAGAATTTTCTCAATTCCAATCGACTAGGCGTATTGTGTCGATTCTTTTGAGTAATATATCTGGAAAGACCCCTTGATTCCTTATTAAGACCGTTTTGAACACAGTTGGTACATTCTAAAATAACCGTTACTCGGACATCTTTACCCTTGGCCATGAACCTCCTTTGCGTTTTTGATTCAACCAACTCTTCTACTTTCCGCGAAAAAAGAAATTAAAAAAATAAGAAGTAAAACAACAAACTAATATTTAGGTATATTTTGAATCGAATTTGATTTAATGTACAGTATTTCATTAAAAGATCTTGTATGATCTTCTTGCCCTAGACACATTTCTGTTCTCACAATATTATTTCTAAATGGAATTGGAGACTAAACCCGAATTTTGCCGAGATTGAATCTACTTTTTTATTTCTCTTTCCTCCTTTCTTTATTATACTTCTACTTATTATATTGTATTGAATTCTATTTTATCTAAAAAAAAAAAAAAGAAAAGAGGGGGAGGGATTAGTCACAAATCTTTTGATTCTATCTCTAATCTTCTTCACCCCTTCCCATGTCAATAACTAGAATGAGAAAAAAGGGAATGTCAACGCATCCGGAAATAAACGATTGATCTCTATCAAAAGACCTGCTAAAGCCCCAAACCATAGAGTACTTAGTACCGGTGCCACGGAAAGATATGTTTTTAGATCTCGCATTTTAAATCCTCCTTCTTTATTCTTTTTATTTATTGTATTATTTATTGTAATGCCTAATGGTAATCCATATATGATCCGATATAATATAATTATGTAAGTAGTTAAGGACCGCTTGTATTTGTACACGGAATTCCTAATTCCAATTGAAATTTACAATGATTCGGTAGATAAGATTTTCCTTTTCTTAAAACCGAAAAAGACGTCCCTTCCGACTGAGCATTCCAAAAAAATATTCTTTTTTTTTAGTTATTTTTTACGATGGGTTTCAGATTCATGTGTATATAAGCCTTCTATTATTATTATATGTTACATGAGAATAAAAAAAAATGTCAAGATAACTTGGATATATCAATGGAAAAAATAAGGATTTTGAAAACAAGACAGGGATTCTATAAAATGACACTGTAGACCAATTGAAAGGGATGTAGCGCAGCTTGGTAGCGCGTTTGTTTTGGGTACAAAATGTCACGGGTTCAAATCCTGTCATCCCTACCTATTACTTCTCGTCTGAGCAGTAACGAGGGATTCATTGAAATCGATTAAAATCAGGCATACATAATCTTTATTTTATTATATCATATTCTATATGATAGTCTTATGCATACAAGATGTATTCGGGTTAGAAAAAAAATCCTCTTCTTTTTTTTTTAGTTTTAGCTAGTGTGATAATGATAAGAAGATAAGAAAGCGCTCTTAGTTCAGTTCGGTAGAACGTGGGTCTCCAAAACCCGATGTCGTAGGTTCAAATCCTACAGAGCGTGATTCCAGTCTTGGTTAGGTTAGTCCGAAAATTACACTTAAATAATTAATAATTGAAGAGTAATCTTAATTTGACCTCCT